GACCATTCCAATGCCCCCTTTCGCCATGCATAAACTAAACCAATAATTAAGATAAGCACGAAAATGAAAGCTTCTATAAATACAGATACACCCAATACGTCGAAACTCATTGCCCATGGATAAAGAAAAACCGTTTCAACATCAAAAACAACAAAAACTAGAGCAAACATATAATACCGGATTCGAAATTGTAACCAAGCATCGCCCATTGGTTCTATACCCGACTCATAAGTAGAAAGTTTCTCCGGCCCTTTGCTAATCGGGGCTAACACTCCGGAAATGAAAAATGCCAAAATAGGAACAAGGATGGATATTATTAGAAATGCCCAAAAAAAATCATATTCGTAAAGCAGAAACATAAACGCACCCCTATGAACGTGGAAAATATACCGGATTCTATTGGTCGATTCGAATTGGAATTGTCAAGTCATCCATAACTATTTAGTCAAAACAAGAATTCATTTTGGTCGAACCACCTAGTTTGCTTTGTTTATTGGTTTATTGTAGGGCATATCTCATTGCAAGATTCATCGACTTGGAATCCGATTTTATTTCCATTATACTTATTTCCATTTTATTTAGTTAGTAGAACCTTCTAACTATATATTACTCTTATACAAATTCTCCTGTTTCTCTTGTTTTTTTCTCTAAAGACGGGGAATTCTAAATTAATTACTTATCTTATTTCTTCTTTAATTAGAAATTCTTTAAAGATTTCTATTTTTTTTTATAAATAGAATCAGGAGGTCTTTATTTTAATTTTTTTTTTTCTTAGTGATTTAGAATAGAACAAGTAATCAAATAGAAGAGAATGTATAGGAATTTCCATCTCAAGATTTAGAAGATCCTGTGTTGATATATTCCTTTTATTATTATTTTCTTATTATTTAATAATAGTATTAGTTATTTAATAATAGTATTAGTTATTTAATAATAGTATTAGGATTCGAATCCAGGTGGAGGGGTTTTTCTTGGTTGAATACAGAAAAAGAAGACTACCTTTTTTGTGTTGTGTTTCGCTAGGTCGAGGTAAGTAAGGTATACGAAGGAAAAGCCTATTTGACAATGAAAGTGACCAAAGATATTCGTTTTTCAAAAAACTTTAGCTTGTACACAAATACAGCAGGCCTTTCCTAAATCCATGTGAATTCCTCTTTGTAGTTTTTCATTTCACCAGGCCCGTGAAATGATTTGACTTCCAAAATTCAATAAGATTGGGGATATCAAAAGAAAGGGAGTCTCACTAATTCTTTTATTGTGGATATGAATATGTAATTCGCCTCCGAAGATTAATGACGAAAGGTTGGTTTGTTTATCTGCAATTGAAAAAATCAATATCGATTGGATCCATTGATATGCGTTTTTTCTTTCATCTGCTTAAACGATTGCCGTGAGTAAACTTATAAATTGGATTTCACTTAGTTACAAGCAAGAAATAATAATGAAGAAATGAAAATTATACAATTTTTTTTTTTTTTCATTTTTACATTTTTATAGGGCTATACGGACTCGAACCGTAGACCTTCTCGGTAAAACAGATCAAACTTATTATTATTAAAATGATCTGAACTGTTTCAAAAACCCAACATGCATTTTTTTTGCATTGGGCTCTTTCATTAACTGATATTTATATCAGTTAGTCTGCCATTTTTTTTCTTGACAGAAAAAAAGATAAGGAAATGGCTCCATGTGCTCTGATTCATTATTTGGGAGCATTACCAAAGTGTTTCAAAGGTGGGATTATCTTGACGTAGGTCTGTCTATGGCCTAGATCAACCTAAGTTAAATGAAGTCTCTATCGTTCTGCTTAAAAAATAAAATATGAAACTTCATACACCTTAAAGTTCATATGACGAAAAGAGATTTTTTTGAGGTCTTTATACTCATTATGCCTAGCATTGAATAGACTGGGTATTCACCTTATCAAGATCTCAAATCAATGATGGGGTCTGTTTGGCACCTCCTAAATGGGCGTCCAAATTGTACCGAACCCTTTGTCAGGCTATGGTTCCCTCAAAGTTATGGAGTAAGACATCGATTTCTCAACAAGATAAATTTTTCTGATTGTATGATGAACTCCCTTGAAAAACATTGGCGCGCGTGTAAACGAGTTGCTCTACCAACTGAGCTATAGCCCTTAGTGCTCTTAGTGCTTGTGATACATATTTTATCATGTAGATAAATTCTTGTCAAGATAAATATTCCATTCCATGATCCAACATCAACAATCTTTGATCTCTTTGAGTGGTATTCCTTAGATTAGTATTGCTTATTAGATTAGTATTGCTTATAAGTAATATGATATTTATAATCCATCGACAGGATGGGTTTCATTTGGTTCTCTTTGGGATGATAAATGACCTACTTAACTCAGTGGTTAGAGTACTGCTTTCATACGGCGGGAGTCATTGGTTCAAATCCAATAGTAGGTAAAACTTATTAGATACCATTGACTCTGGTATCTAATAAGGTTTACGACCCACCTTTAGTGATATTTATT